ATTTTTGGTGTAGGGCACGTTAAATTTTGATTTTAAAGGGAATGATTCACTTCATTAAAATTAATAATAAAAGTACAAAGCACATAACTTATCCTATCAAGATAACCCTTTTTCAGGCATTTTATTTGTCATCAAATGTTATTTTGTTTATATGAATATATTATCTCATTTATTTCCAATTCGTAGCACCCAGACACAAATCACATCTAATTTCGGGATTAAAACTAGTTGCTTGTCAAAGCACGGCTTTTGTTTAACTTCATTTATGCTACGCCATCGAATGAAAAAGAGTTAAGAATAATAGTAGACATATAAAAGAATCCTAAAGTGCTTTTCATGTTTACCCTCGTAAACATCAAGTGCTGTAATATATATATATATATATATAAATGTTAACAACGGGAATGAAAATTATTTAAATACTCTTATTCCTATAGTAAAATCAAAAAAAACTATAGGAATAAGAGATATATTTATATAGTAAAAAATATTTTTATGAAAAGTTCTTTATGTTAAAAATTAGATAATTAAAGTATAGAAGATGAATTTATAGGTTTTGTAATTCAAAAATAGGCTTTTGATAAATTCTGGCGAAGCCTGTGCCAGCCGCCGCGGTTATACAGGCAGTGTGATAATATTTTTATGAAATTAAAAATTATTTTTTAAAAAATAAAGATATGTAGGTGAAATTATTATCAGAGCGAAGTAGGATGATTTTTGGAAATTTTTATTTTAAATTAGGATTAGATACCCTATTATTTTGAATAATGTTAGATTGGTAGTAGTTTTTTTTAATAAAATCTAAAGATTTTGGCGGTATTTTAAGCTTTTTAGAGGAATTTATTCTTTAATTGATATGACTCAAATATCTGACTTGGTTTGGTAAAATCAGTTTGTATATCGCTATCATATTTAATGATATTGATTAATTATAATTGAGATGATTTTTTTTAAAAATGTTAGGTCAAAATGCAGCATAAAATTAAGGTTGAAATAAATTACGTTAATTTTAATAGGGTTTATTTGAAAAAATTTTTAGGATTTAATAGTAAGTTGATATTATAATGGTTGGCTGAATTGAGCTCTAGAATATGCACATATCGCCCGTCACTCTCATTTTGAGATAAGTCGTAACAAAGTAAAAGTACCGGAAGGTGTTTTTTAGGATGTAATCATATGTTGATATTTCTTTTACAAAGAAAAAGTGCTGTAATTGCCATTCTAATTAAAGATTTAATTGTTATTAAATTGCTATTAGGAATTTTTTAAAATATTGAGATATAAGTATTGTTTAATACCATAGAGAATAGTACTGTGATGGAATTTTGAAAAATTTGAAAAAAATATTATATTGAAGTAAATTTATTGTTGTACCTTTTGTATTAGGGTTTAGCAAAAATTTATATGGATATATATATCCCGAAGAATCTTGAGCTACTGAAATGAAATTTTGGATGTTGTAAAATTTAAATTAAATTTTTAGTAGAAATGAAATTTTATTCGAAAGGTTTGATATCTGGTTATTTTTATAAAAGTTATATGCTTTTTTATGAAATTATATATTTTTATATTACATATTTTTTTATTTTTAGGGATAAGCTTGAAAATTAAAATATAAATAATATTTTTAAATAGTTGAAGGTTTAAAATTTACTGTTTTTTGTAATAGAAAAATTTCTACAGTTTATTTTTTATTTTAAAATAAAATTAATTGATTAATAGTTAAGAGTATTTATGCTAGGATGAGTATAAATTTTGGACTGGATTTAAAATTGAGATTTAGGTATTTAGTTTTTTTTTAAAAAAAGAATTAGGCAAATAGTAATTTCTGAATGTTTATCAAAAACATTGTATTTTGTTGGAATAAAATATAAAACCTGCTCAATGAAGAATGTTAAATTGCTGTGGTATTATGACTATACAAAGGTATTGAAATAAGGCTTTAATTGGGTGCTAAGAGAATGGTTTAACAGGGATTGTCTTTTTTTTTAAAAAAATTAGAATTTGATATAAAAACGAAAAAGTTTTTATAAAATTTTGGGACAAGAAGACCCTATGAATTTTTTTTAGTTGAGTTTTATAAGATTTTTTATTAAAAATTAATAATTTAATTAGATTGGTTGGGGTGATTTTTAAAGAATATTTATCTTTAAAAGAATAGAAAATGGTTCCATTATTATTGATAAGTTGAAAAAAATACTCTAGGGATAACAGCGTTATTATTTTGGATAGTTCTTATAGATAAAGTAGATTGCGACCTCGATGTTGGATTAAGATTCTTTTATAATGCAGAAGTTATAATAAGGAGTTTGCTCAACTTTTGAAATCTTACATGATCTGAGTTCAGACCGGCGGGAGCCAGGTTGGTTTCTATCTAAATTGAGATTTAATCTTTTATAGTACGAAAGGAATTAAAAGATTAAAATTTTTAAGAAAATTTTATCAAATCAAATAAAGATTAAAATAATTAGTTTGGCAGATTAATTGTGTCAAATTTAGAATTTGAAGATGAGAAGTATCAACTAATAAGTTTATTAAAGTGGCAGATAATTGCGAGGAATTTAAGCTTCCTATATGAAAATTTTCCTTTAATAATGATTATATTTAGATATTTTTTACTTTTGATTATAGTTTTAGTTAGAGTGGCTTTTTTTACATTGATGGAACGTAGGGTTTTGGGGTATATTCATTTGCGAAAGGGGCCTAATAAGGTTGGAATAATAGGTATTTTGCAGCCTTTTTCTGATGCAGTTAAGCTTTTTTCAAAGGAAATGAATTTTATAAAGTTTATGAATATGTGATTATATACTTTTGTTCCAGGTTTATCTTTATTTTTGATGTTAATATTTTGATGTTTGTTTTATTGAGATGTTAATCAGGTTGAGATAGAATATGGTTTAGTTTATTTTTTATGTGTATCTAGATTGGGTGTTTATGTTATTTTGGGAGGGGGATGGGCTTCAAATTCTAAGTATGGTTTGTTAGGATCCTTTCGAGGCCTTGCTCAAGTTATTTCTTACGAAGTAAGACTAGCTATAATTTTAATATCAGCTGTAGTTTTTAGAGGAAGATATAAGATTTTGGATTTATTTAATTTTCAAAGTAATTATTGGTTGGTTTGGGGCATATTGAGATTATTTATTATATGGTTGATTTCTTGTCTTGCTGAGACAAATCGGGCTCCTTTTGATTTGTCTGAAGGGGAATCAGAATTAGTATCTGGTTTTAATGTTGAGTATGGTTCTTATGGCTTTGCTATGTTGTTTATATCTGAATATGGAAATATTATTTTTATAGGAATGTTAAGATCAGTTATGTTTTTTGGCGGGCTTGGTAAATTTTGTATTATAATATTAATTGTAATATATTTTTTTTTGTTGGTTCGAAGAACTTTAGTGCGTTTTCGTTATGATTTGTTGATGATAATAGCTTGAAAAGTGATTTTGCCAGTTAGAATTTTTATTTTTTATATATTTTTTTTGGTTAAGTTAATGTTTTATTATTTTGTTTGTGTCAAATTTAGAAAGACATTTAGAAAAATTATTCTTTTTTATATTTTCAAAATATATACTTTTGTATAGTTAAAATGTCTATTTTATTAATGGAGTAATTAGAAAAAAGGAAAAGTAAATTGCTGTTAATAGTTGGCCTAGAATAATGAAGGGGGGCTCAACTGGACAGGCACCGATATATGTTAATAAAATAAAATTATTTATGAAGATTCAAAAAGTAATTTTTTTGACTGGGTTTATTGAAGATGATTTAAATTTTGGGCTTGTTGAAAATGGTAAAGTAAGGATAATGAGAATTGATATAGCAAGTGCTATTACACCTCCTAATTTATTAGGAATTGAGCGGAGAATTGCATAAGCAAATAAGAAGTATCATTCTGGTTGAATATGTGGTGGAGTAACCAAAGGGTTAGCTATTAAAAAATTTTCTGGGTCAGAAAATATATAAGGGAAAATATTAATTATTGTTATTAAGATTAATATTGTAGTTAATAGTCCAAGAATATCTTTTAGTGAGAAGTAGGGATGGAATGGTATTTTATCAATATTATAGGAAACCCCTAAGGGGTTTGAGGAACCTGTTTCGTGTAATAGTGAAATATGAATGATTATTAATGCTACTAAAATAAAAGGAAAAAGGAAATGAAGAGTGAAGAATCGAGTTAAAGTTGGATTGTCTACTGAAAAACCTCCCCAAATTCATTGAGTAATTGTTGTTCCGATGTAGGGAATTGCTGATAAAAGATTTGTAATAACTGTTGCGCCTCAAAATGATATTTGACCTCATGGTAGTACATACCCTAAAAAAGCGGTTGTTATTAAAATGAGAATAATTAAAGTGCCAGAAAATCAAGGACCTTTTAATGTAAAGGATGAATAATATAGTCCACGTCCCACGTGGATATAAAGAAAAATAAAAAAAAATGAAGCTACGTTAGCATGTGTTGCTCGGATAAATCATCCAAGATTTACATCTCGTGTAATGTGTGAAACTCTTGAAAATGCTGTTGAGATATCTCTGGAAAAGTGTATTGCTAGGAATACTCCTGTTAGGATTTGTGTAATTAGGCAAAATGATAGGAGGGATCCCATATTTCATATGTATGAAATATTAGAAGGAGTGGGTAAGTCAATTAATGTAGAATTGATAAGTTTTAAAATGTTATTAGATTTTCGAATAAGCATTAGTTTGATTTAAGAGGTGCTAAGGATGATTTGATAATTATTATAATTGCAATTAGTGTAATTAGTAAATAAAGTAGTATGAAAATTATTGTATATATTGAACTTGAAGTAAAAATGTTATAAATTTGAATGTTGAAATTGCTGTATAAAAGTACATTATTTATTTTAAATAAGAATAATAGTGGTAGTCTAAAAAAAAAAATTTTTTTTTTAAAAATAAATTTTTTGTTGGGGGTCAAACTGGTAATGTATAAAAAAATTACTAGTAAACCACCTAGTATTAGAAGTGTAATAATTAAGGGGAATCATGTATGTTTTATAATTTTATATAAAATGATGTTAATGTATATAGTTATTATAATTATTATTATGATTATTGAAATTGGGTGGGTAGATGAAATAAATCAGATAGAAATTAGTAGTATAAATTTTATATTCAGAAAATAGTATAATTAATATTTAAATTTTGGGGATTTAGGATGAGAAATCTTTTCTGAAGCTATAAGAATGTATCATTAAAGGTTTACAAAACCTTTGTTTTAATTAAACTATTATGGCAATAATATAACTGATGTTATCGGTAGGTTTATTTATTTATGCTTTCGGTTTAATAAGTATTTTTCTAAACCGAAAGCATATTTTAATTTTGTTGTTGTGTTTAGAATTTATATACTTAGGAGTATTGTTTAACATTTTTATGTTAGCAAATTTTGACGACTTTTTTGTTAATGTAATTATTTTTATGATTTTAGTAGTTTGTGAGGCAGGTATAGGATTATGTATTTTAGTTGCTAGAGTGTATTATTATGGAAATGATAAGCTAAAGTCTATAATTTTATTAAATTGTTAATAGTAGTAATAGGTTTATTTTGATTAATATGTATATTTTTTTATAATTCTTTAATTGAAATTATTTTTATTTTATTTTTATTAGCTTTCTTTTTTTTTTTTCAAATTGATTGGGTTGGGAATAACGTGATAAGAGTTGGTAGATTAATTGGTATTGATTTGATAGGATTTCTTTTGATTGAACTTAGATTAATGATTGTAATTTTAATATTGATTGCAAGAATAAATTTAAGGATTTTTTGTGGAGAATTATTTAATTTTTATTCACTTTTGATAATGATTTTGTTGTTTTTTTGTTTTTCTGTTTACAATTTACTTGGCTTTTATTTATTTTTTGAAAGTGTATTATTTCCAATTGTAATGTTAATTATGGGTTGGGGAAACCAACCTGAACGGCTCCAGGCTGGTTTGTATATATTATTTTACACTTTAGTAGGATCTCTACCCTTGTTAATTTTCTTTTTAAGTATAGAAAATATTTTGAGAATATTTTATATTTATTGGGTAAATTGAAATTTAGGATTGTTTATATATTGTTTAGGCGTTGTAGGCTTTTTAGTAAAAATACCATTATTTTTGGTTCATATTTGACTTCCAAAAGCTCATGTTGAAGCTCCTGTTGCTGGGTCTATGATTTTGGCTGGAGTTTTATTGAAATTAGGGATTTATGGTCTTTTACGAGTCAGGACTTTTTTATCAAAAGAGATAATAAGTTATGGTTATATTATAATGAGTATTATTTTATTAGGAGGAATTTTTGTGAGTTTTATTTGTTTATGCCAAGTTGATTTAAAGGCTTTGATTGCTTATTCTTCAGTATGTCACATAGGGCTGTCTTTAGGTGGAGTTGTTAGTATAACTAATTGAGGATTTAGAGGGGTAATGTTAATAATATTAGGACATGGTTTATGTTCTTCTGGTCTGTTTTGTTTAGCAAATTTTTATTATGAGCGATTTTATACTCGAAGAATATTATTGTTGAAAGGGGTTGGAATTGTATTTCCTTTTTTATCAATTTGATGGTTTTTATTTAGAATTATTAATATAGCAGCTCCACCTTCAATAAATTTAGGGGGAGAAATTTTTTTAATTGGAAGAGTTATTAAATGAAGTTTTTTGAGATTAATTCCATTAGGCCTGATTTCTTTTCTGGGTGCGGGGTATTCTTTATATATATATAGTTATTTAAATCATGGTAAGGGTTGAATTATGAGTGGGGTTCATATAGTATCTCTTCGAGAGATACTATTAATAACTTTTCATTTTATTCCTTTAGTTTTATGAATATTTAAGATAGAACTTTTTATAGTTTGATTTTACTTGGTTAGTTTATTAAAATATTAAATTGTGGATTTAAAGAAGGATTTTATTCACTAAGTAATATTTCTTCAGTGGGGTTTATATTTACTAATTATTGGGTTATTTTTATTTTTAATGGGTTTGTTATATTTATATAGTTTAAAAATTTTACTTATTGAGTATTATGTTTTTGTGTCTGGAAATTTTGAAATTAAGTTTTATTTTTTGTTTGATTGAATAAGCTTATTATTTATAAGAGTTGTTCTATTTATTTCTAGAATAGTGATTATATATAGAAATGATTATATATATAATGAGAAACTAAAAATTTATTTTTGTTATGGTGTATTGTTGTTTGTTAGATCTATGTTGTTGATGATTGTAAGCCCAAATTTAATTATAATTTTATTTGGGTGGGATGGATTGGGTTTAGTTTCATATTGTCTTGTAATTTATTATCAAAATTACAAATCAGATAGAGCTGGAATGATTACTGTTATAAGAAATCGAATTGGGGATGTTATGATTTTATTATCAGTGGTTATGTTAATTAATTTTGGGTGTTTAGATTTTTTTACATTTAAAACTATTTTTATAGTAAGAGGTGTAATGATAGTATTAGCAGGTATAACTAAAAGAGCTCAAATTCCTTTTTCAGCTTGATTACCAGCAGCAATGGCTGCTCCCACTCCAGTATCGTCTTTAGTTCACTCTTCAACTTTAGTTACGGCTGGAGTGTATTTATTAATTCGTTTAAATTTATTATTTCAAATTGATGTTATTTCTAAAATGCTATTATATATTGCTTTATTAACAATATTAATATCTGGTTTAGGGGCAATTTTAGAAATAGATTTAAGGAAAATTATTGCCTTATCTACTTTAAGTCAACTAGGTCTTATGTTATTAATTTTATCCCTAGGGGGGGTTGACTTATCTTTTTTTCATATACTTACGCATGCTGTTTTTAAGGCAATGTTATTTTTATGTGCTGGATTTATAATTCATAGAAGAATAGGAAGACAAGATATTCGATATATAGGAGTATTTTATATTATAAATCCAATAATTAGTGTTGCATTTAGTTTATCAAATTTATCTTTATTTGGAGTTCCTTTTTTAAGTGGGTTTTATTCAAAGGACATAGTTTTGGAATGAATTTACATGAGGGAGGATAATGTATTTGTAGTTTTTTTAACAATTATTGCCACTATTTTTACTTGTATTTATTCTTTACGGGTTATATATTATTCTATATGAAAAGGTAGAATCAAAATAATTAGTTTTTCTTATCATTGGTCATTTTGAATGGAAATTCCTATTTTTTTGATGGGAGTTGGAGTTATTTTATTTGGGAGTATAATAAGATGAATTTTATTTCCAAATTATGAATTAAATGTAGTAATATTAAGATCTAAAATAATTAATATTTTAATTTTGATTGTTGGGGGTTGAATATTTTTTTCTTGTTATTTTGGGAATGTAGGTTTATTAAATTTTGGGATTATTAATAATTTTTTTGGAAATATATGATTTATGTCTTCTATTTCTGGAAATTTATTTGTAAAAAATGTGATTTTTGGTATTTATTATTATAAATTTGATAACAGATGATTGGAGGAAATTGGACCTCAAGGTTTGTATAAATTTAATTTAAATTTTAGAAAATTTATTTATTGATTTCAGGCAAGAGAATTAAGGAATCTATTTTTTTTTATTATTTTTTTGATATTAATATTATTTTAATTCTTATAGTTTAATTATTTAAAATGTAATATTGAAAATATTAAGATATTTAGTTTAAGAATATTTTTAGCTATTACGGAGCTTTATAACAATGAAAATGTTAGGTGTTAAAGTATACACTATAAAAATAAAGACTAAATGAATATCATTATATAAGGGTTAGCAGCCCTAGATGTTAGTCTTAATAGGATTAATCATTTTATTCATTAACAGTGAATAGCCTCTATTTTGGCTTCTATTAAATAAGAATGGGTGTTCCCAAGGATCAGGTCGAAACTGATTGCATAATTGCTTCATTCTTAGAATAGGCATGAGCAATTTCTAATTGCAGGTTAGATTTTATAGAGTTTAAATACTATTCTATTTTATTCATTTAATTATCCCATTTTTTCATTCATAAATTAATCTAATGAGGATAATAATGATGATACTTGTTATTATATAGATAGAGTAGATGTCTAAGAAGTTGTTAAATATTGGAAAAGGGAGGATGATGATAATTTCAATATCGAAAATGATGAAAATGATAGCGATTATGAAAAATCGGATTGAAAATGGTGTTCGAGATGTAGAAAATGGATCAAAACCACACTCAAATGGAGAGTTTTTTTCTTTTTTAAAAAAAAATTTTTTTTTTATTATTCTTGCTATTAATATAATAATAATAGTAAATGTTAAGGATATAACAGGGAATATGATTACTTTATTTTTAAAAAACTTTCTAATTGGAAGTTAGATGTACTTTTTATACTAATAAAATAAAATGTTCATCAGTATACAAATGTATAAAGGAATAATCATACTACATCTACAAAATGTCAATATCAAGCTGATGCTTCAAATCCAAAATGGTGTTTGTTGGATATTTGGTTTAAGTGGATCCGAATTAATATTGTTGCTAGGAATGTTGTTCCAATTAATACATGAAGACCATGAAATCCTGTTGCTATGAAAAATGTAGAACCATAAATTGAGTCTCTTATTCTAAAGGGAGCTTGTATGTATTCTCATCTTTGAAGAATTGTGAATGAGCATCCTAGGATGATTGTAATAAGGAGGGATAAAAAACTTTCTTGATATTTTTTAAAAAGAATTCTATGATGGGATCATGTTACAGAAATCCCAGAGGATAGAAGAATAGTTGTGTTTAGAAGAGGAATTCTAAATGGATTAAATGGAATGATATTGGTTGGAGGTCATTGAACTCCAATTTCAATATTAGGGGCTAAACTTCTATGGAAGAAGGCTCAAAAAAAAGATATAAAGAAAAAAATTTCTGAAATAATAAATAATAGTATTCCTCATTTTATGTTAAATAATACAACTTTAGTATGATTTCCTTGAAAGGATGCTTCTCGACAAATATCACGTCACCATTGGATTATGGTTAAAATAGTGATTGAGATTGCAATGAATAATGTAATTATAATTTTAAAGTGTAGTATATTAATTATGCCAATTATAAAAGTTAATGCTGCAATTGAACCAGTTATTGGTCATGGTCTTTTGTCTACAATATGAAAAGGTTGGATAGTCATTAGTTCAATTCATTTAAGTATAAAGAAGTTAATGTAATGAATACATAGCTTTGAATAATAGCTACAGCTATTTCAAGAATTAGAAGAATAATTATGATAGGAATAATAATTAAGTTAATTGAGGGTATATTTTGTATAATATTTCTTAAAAGGCAAAGAAGAAGATGTCCTGAAATTATGTTAGCAGTCAATCGGACTGCTAAGGTTAGTGGTCGAATTAAATTTCTAACGGTCTCAATTAGAACTATGAATATTGATAAGAGTATTGGAGTTCCAAGTGGAACTAAGTGTATGAATATGTGATTTGTTTGATTAATTCAACCATATAATATGAATCTTAATCATATTGGTAGTGCTAATAACGAAGTTAAGTTAATGTGACTTGTTGCTGTGAAAATGTAAGGGAATAATCCTATAAAATTGTTAGTTATGATAAATCAAAATATTGTTATGAAGATAAAAATAAATTTTTTTATCTTTAAAGAAAATAGATTTGTTATTTCTTTAAATAGTATTATTGTGATTGTAAGTCACGTAAAATGTAGTCGTGATGGAATTAATCAATATATAGATGGAATAAATAAAATTATTATTAAGATAGAAGTTCAATTTAATGAGAGGGAGTTAGAGGTAGATGGATCAAAAATTGAAAATAGATTGGTTATCATTTTCAAGTTATTTCAAAGGATTTATGAAATTTTTTACTGGGTTGGTTTTTGGGAATAGAGTTAAAATATATTATGATAATTGAAGTTATTAAAATAGTTATAAAGGACATTGTTAAGAAGCTTCAATTTATTGGGAATAGCTGAGGAATTAAAAAACACCTAAGTAATTTAAGAGTGACAGTCTTATGTTATAAATTTAACTAGTTTTTTCATTGAAAGTATTCGTATACTATTGAATGGTTTAAGAGACCAATGCTTTCTTTTCAGCCATTCAATGAAAATTTTTTAATTCAATTAAGAAAGTTTGTTAAAGATGTAATTTCTATTGAAATAGGTATGAAACTGTGGTTTGCCCCACAAATCTCTGAGCATTGTCCGTAGTAAATACCTGGTCGATTAGCAGTTGAAGAAATTTGATTAAGTCGGCCAGGAACTGCATCTATTTTTACACCTAAAGTGGGGATTGTTCATGAATGAATAACATCAGCTGATGTGATTAATAGGCGTGTATTTGTATTAAATGGTAAAACAATTCGGTTATCAACATCTAAGAGTCGAAAGTTTTGATTGGCAGTTTCGTCAAATGGAATTATGAAGGAATCATATTCGATGTTGAAATCGGGAAATTCATATGATCAGTATCATTGATGTCCAATGATTTTCGAGGAAATTGATGGATAAAAAGATTCTTCTATTAAGTATAATAATCGCAATGAAGGTAAGGCAATATAAATTAAAATGATTGCTGGGACAATTGTTCATAAGGTTTCAATTTCTTGTCCTTCTATTATATATCGACTTCTATAGGAATTTAATGAAATGTTTATAATTATGTATAGGGTGATGATTGTAATTAAAATAATTACTATTATTGAATGGTCATGAAAAAAAATTAGTTGTTCTATAATAGGAGAATTTCTATTTGGAAATGATAAATTAGCTCAAGTTATCATAGGTTATTTAATGAGAATGTTAATTTGGTTAAAAGTATGTTCAGCCGGAGGAAAATTAAGTTGTCACTCTGTAGAAGAGGTAGGAAATTGTGATGAAATTATATAGCGTTTTGAGACTGAAGCTTCTCATATAATGTAAATGAAAATTAGAACACTGATGAATGATATAATTGATCCTAAAGAGGATAAAACATTTCATTTTGTGAAAAAGTCTGGGTAATCAGAATAACGTCGTGGTATACCAGAAAGGCCTAAGAAGTGTTGAGGAAAAAATGTTAAATTTACACCTAAAAATATAGAGAAGAAATGGATTTTTAGTAAAAGAGTATTAAATGTTCACCCAAAAAATATTGGGAATCAATGTGTAATCCCTGCTAAAATAGCGAAAACAGCTCCTATAGATAGGACATAATGAAAATGTGCCACAACATAATATGTATCATGAAGAATAATGTCAATTGATGAATTTGCTAAAATAATTCCTGTAAGACCCCCAATTGTAAATAGAAAGACAAACCCTAAGGATCATAGAAGAGGGGTGTCGTATTGTATACGAACTCCATGTAAAGTAGCCAGTCAGCTAAAAATTTTAATTCCAGTTGGAACTGCAATGATTATTGTTGCTGCTGTAAAGTAGGCTCGTGTATCTACATCTATTCCAACTGTGAATATATGGTGTGCTCATACAATAAATCCTAATAATCCAATTGCTAGTATAGCATAAATTATTCCTAAAGTCCCAAAAGGTTCTTTTTTTCCTGTTTGAAAGGAAATAATGTGTGAGATTATACCAAATCCCGGTAAAATAAGAATATAAACTTCTGGGTGTCCAAAAAATCAAAATAAATGTTGATATAAGATTGGATCTCCTCCTCCAGCAGGGTCAAAAAATGAGGTGTTAAAATTTCGATCTGTTAATAGTATGGTAATAGCTCCAGCTAAAACTGGTAGTGACAGTAAAAGTAAGATTGTTGTTAGGAATACTGATCATAAAAATAATGGGATTCGTTCTAATGTTATTCCTTTAGGACGTATATTTATAATTGTTGTAATAAAATTAATTGATCCTAGAATGGATGAAATTCCGGCTAAATGTAGGCTAAAAATTGCTAGATCTACGGATAGCCCAGAGTGGGCTAGGTTTGAAGCTAAAGGGGGATAGACAGTTCAACCTGTTCCTGCCCCACTTTCTACTATTGAAGAGGATAGAAGTAATAGTAATGAAGGGGGTAAGAGTCAAAAACTTATATTGTTTATTCGTGGAAAAGCTATATCTGGTGTTCCAAGTATAATTGGGATTAGCCAATTTCCAAAACCCCCAATCATAATAGGTATTACTATGAAGAAAATTATAATAAATGCATGGGCGGTCACAATTACATTATAGATTTGGTCATCACCAATTAGGGAGCCAGGTTGGCCTAATTCTGTTCGAATTAGTATTCTTAAGGATATTCCAGTTATTATTGATCAAGCACCAAATATTAAGTACATTGTTCCAATGTCTTTATGATTGGTAGAGTATATTCATCGCGGTAAAATGACTGATAAAGGTGATAAATTGTAAATTTATTTATGGGTTAATCTCTTTTACCAAAAGTCTTATATTTTATTAAAATTATTAAATTGCAAGTTTAAAGATGGCCTATGTGCTTAAGACTTAATTGGAATTAATTTATGATTTGAAGGCATATAGTTTTATTTAACTTAAAGTCTTTATAAAAATGGAATTATAATAAAAATAAATGTTAAGTTTAATAAGATATAAAGGCTAAATTTATTAAAAATTTTAATATTTCATTTATTGAAATTGAAGTTTTTTAAAAAAAATGGATAAGAAATTCGAGCGTAAAAGTATAAATTTACTAAAGAGGATGAGATAAGGGGCATTGTTAGAAGTATATTATTTAAAGTGATGATTTTTAAAGCTAGTCATTTTATAAAAAATCCTATTGTAGGTGGTATTCCACCTAAGGATAGTAGAAGAATAATGAAAAATAGAGAATTTTTTCTAAATAAATAATTTATTTGAATGAATGTATTTAAATTGAATTGGAGTATTATTTGAATAATTATAATTATAATTGTAGCATATATTATTATATATAATATTCATATTGAATTTTTTAATATAATTAATCTTATCATTCATGCTAAATGAGCAATAGAAGAAAATGCCAAGATTTTACGGAATGAAAGTTGATTAAACCCTCCAATAGATCCAAAGAATGTTCTTAGAAGAATTGACAGATATATTAAGTGATTAGGAAAAATTGTTATAATATATAGTGGGATTATTTTTTGAATTGTTGATAAGAGATAGAATGAGGTTATAGATATACCTTCTGAAATTTGTGGGAATCAGACATGAAATGGGGCAGCTCCAATTTTGATTAATATAGAACATATAATTATAAATGAAATTTTATTAAAGGAGAATTCAAAATTAATTATAAAGCTAGAAATTATAAAAATATATAATGATGATGCTAGTGCTTGGATAATAAAGTACATAATTGCTCTGTTAATTGATATTAATCTTTTTGGATTTATTAGAGGAATAAAACTTATTATATTAAGTTCTAGGCATATTCATATAAAAAATATAGAGGAAGATGAAAATGCTAGGATGATTGATATTAAAATAACTCATATTAGTGTAATATTGATAATTTTTATTTATAAAGGATAAAATCATGTTTGGGGTATGAACCCACTAGCTTATAATTAGCTTACTTTATA